GAATGATTGAAGGCTTCAGCAAATGGTTCAGGTTCATGAGAAGATTGAACTGACATGAGGTAAGCTCGATGTTTTGGGGAAAACGATTCATAAGATAAGACAACAATCCTTCAACGGGATAAGAAACTTGAGAGGATCGACGAACCTGAGAGAGGGATCCAGAATCTGAGGAAGCAACTGGGCTAGACTGCGGATCTTCTGGAGTAGTCTTAGCCTGGGAAACATAATGTAATCGCCGCCGAGAATAAACATGCTGTGCCGGGTGACTTGAATCCTCTGAGGTCAGCTGAACAGGCGGCAGAAGATGCTGGCCTGAAGAGTGAGGCTGATCCGTAACATCAACTGCAGAAGAATGAGGTTCGAGTTGATGAACAGGAGAAGGCCGCAATACATCTCCATCACCATTCTCCCCCGGGGCTGATGAATTAGGTTAAGGAAAATATGAGGCGACCTCATTAAAGAGAACATTCAAGGATACATCGAGTCTCTTGGATTTCACGTCATAGCATCTATATCCGGACTGAGCATATCCAAGAAAGATACAAGTGATTGCCTAGGGGACAATTTCTCTCTTAACTGCGCAGGAATATGAACAAAACACGTGCATCCAAACACTCGCAAATGCCTATAGGATGGTGCTGCCCCAGTAAGAAGTTCGTGAGGTACCGCTGCAGCTTATTCACTCTCTCTTCCCCCCCAAAGAAAGGAGAGAGATGTCCCGTCCCTTCTTTATGCACATCCATATACATAGCCAGACACAAAGGTGTACAATCCGGTCCAAATCTGTGGTTCTTTAAGTTCATTCACTGTAGGTTCTCTTACTTGCTCTAGTGGCTGGCAAACGCCAACCGAGAGGGGAGAACGAATAGCTCAGGAATCGACTGATTCCGAGCGGACTCGTGGAGCTGCTGCTTGGATTATCGTAGAATAAGAGGAGCCATCTTAGGAAATGACTTAACTTAAAAGACAGATGCCGCCGCTGCGAGGCGAGGGAGTCACTTGTCTGGTCTTGCGGTGCACTCACTCCCGTTACGAGAATGAAATGACGCCCCAGCTCGACTCGAGACCAAGACTCCTTACAACTCGCACCAATAGCGGCCGGAGATTTCTAAAAAAGGCAGCCCAGCCGCCCCTCCCCCCTAGCCGCCTACCTACTCGTGTTCGTAGCTCGATCGGAGGTCAAGAGTGTGGTCCGGCGAAAAAACAGAAGTCGTCCGTATCAAGTGATACGTGAATTGCTCAGTAGTGCTTCGCCACTACCGTAGCTGGCGGAAATAGCTTAATGGTAGAGCATAGCCTTGCCAAGGCTGAGGTTGAGGGTTCAAGTCCCTCCTTCCGCTCCTGGCTTCGTCGTTTAGTGGTAACGAGTGGAGTAGGCAGCGAGTGGAGTGCATAAGCCCCTTTAGAGAAAGGGGCAAGCCAAAACCTACTCCTAACAAGTTGCTGGCTTTTCAGCCCTTGCGCGCTAGCGTTTTCCCTTACTAGTAAAGGGGCTGCTAGTTGTAGCGCGCAGTGTACTAGTGAATAGGAAAAGCGGATTGAGATTACCAATGACGGATGGAGGTTGAGGATAGAACATGTTCGGTGCCTCGCCCTTGTCTCCTTCGCCGGAGACTGCAAATGATGGGAATCCTATCGATAAAGAAGAGGCATAGGCATCGCCTCTCGATCCAATCCGTCTTCCCTGGCTTCCCCAACACACTCTTGATACGAAAGAAACCTCCCGCCATAGAGAAGAGATCTAAAGTCTGGGTCCCCTCGATCACCCTTACCTTGAACCTGAACTGGTCGAGAGAGATGAACCCGCACCACATTTTCATTTTATAACCCTCGAACCGAAACCCCCAGCTAGAAATGGAATTCCAGAACCTAAACAACTCAGTTGAGAGCTCCGTGACCGGTTCAAGGGAAGGTCCACCAATGATTGATAGGCCACCCCCCGCCCATCCGTCTCGTGATCCCTCATTCCACTAATTCGTTGTTACTGATTCATTCAAGGCATAGACTCCCCACTTCTTTGTCTTATTAGCGCGGGTGTTCGTCAACGATGAAAGCCGCTGAACTTAAGACTCGAGTTGAGAAAGAGGGCTAGGCCCAGGAGAGGAGGGCTTTCAGGGACTGGGGAAGGCGGGTGGATTATAGAGCTAGGGGCGGATCGAAGGTTGGTTTGTCCATTGGAATTGGGCATGGACGAGCCTCGACTGGGCTGGGCCAGCATTGATGAAAAAATGACAAAATCAAAACTTCTCCCATCGCATCATTCACCGGTGTAGGATTAAAGATTAGGTCCAGGATTCGAGTAAAATCGACCTTCCCTCTCATCTCAGGGTGAGGCAAGGAATTCAATACTCCGATCTTACTGGGGATTCATCACTGGCTAGGGCTTTCGAATCAAAGCATGGGCATCTGCAACTAAGAGGGAGCAGTAGATCGTCGATGGAAAAGCCAGGTAAGTAAACTTCTATTGATTATTGATTCGACTAGAGGGACTCCTAGCAAC